TCATTAAGGAAACGCAATTTGAGATTCAAATTTACGAATCATTCATGAATTATATATACGAATCATTCATGAATTATATAATAGTTAACGGTTCCAGTTTGTGCTGAATTTTTTCTTTTATGACTGAAAAATCAAAATTTTGTTTTTCACTAGAAAAGTAAGGGAAATTTTTAGAGATTGTATGGTTTTAAGATACTATACAATCAATCGAAGGGATGGATCCAACTCAAACAAAAAAGAAAGATTTCTTTTAGAAAAGGAATTAAGGAAAACGGGATTAAGATTCAAAATACAAGTACAATAAATAAGAAGACAAAAGGATAATTTTTTGATAGATTTTGATTTGGTATCGTTTTGGCGGCATGGCCGAGCGGTAAGGCGGGGGACTGCAAATCCTTTTTCCCCAGTTCAAATCCGGGTGTCGCCTAATCACCAAAAGAATTGACATACCTTCTTCTGTTTTGCTGATAGAATTGGGGAAATTTTTCCGGCGGAAGCAAACGGAGGAAACTGATAAATCGTGATAGTCCTTCCATTACTAACGGAGTGTCTACGGGCCGGGTTTTGAATTAGATTGGATAGCAGGACGGAAATAAAATTCCGTTTTTAGTTGCGGAAAGGCCAGAAGATACTTTGTAGACATATTCATCAAAGTCTTTGAGTACTCCGGCATTCAATCAATATTAATTCGATTGAATTGAGTAATTGGCTTTTACTTAATATACCTTATATACTATACCTTTTTTCTTTTTTCGTTAACCCCTAGTCAAGAACAGAACATAATAGGGCGTCCTCCGATTGTTTCATAGAGACACTAAGGGACGGTAAGGATTAGATCAAAACAAAATGGGAAAGAAATAGGGTATGGGTTGGGTAGTGATCTACCTTTCTTCTATTTTTTTAGACTTTTTACTTAACTTAATGAAGGACAACAAAAGAAAGAATAGATTTTTAGTATTTCTACATATTAGTAGCATTTCTTTGATACTTCCAAGGGGGTCTCCGCATATTTTGCTTGTGCTTAATCTTTTCTGATTATACTAGAAATCTTATAAGACCCCTTATAAGTTAGAGTTGGATTTATTGGATTGTTTCATCAACGACGTTAGGTCAGAATTTTTGACTCTGCGCCAGTGATTCCACTATTATTTATTAGTGAACAATAATTCAAGAATTCCTTCATAGATAGGGGACATAATTCACATGGATATAGTAAATCTCGCTTGGGCTGCTTTAATGGTAGTCTTTACATTTTCCCTTTCACTCGTAGTATGGGGAAGAAGTGGACTCTAGAAGTACTACTAATTGTAATTGAGTTTAGGAATTAAACTGGATCCTTTTTTTTTTTTATAAATCGTTCAGTTCTGAAAAGCTTTTTTTAGTTGAAATTTCATTATTTCAACACTATTTCAATTTAAAATTCAATTTTTAAATTGAAATAGAAATAAAAAAATATCTGCATTTCAAAATTCTCTTGGGTTTTCGTGTAGTAATATAGTTTATGAATAATATATATGAAGAATACTCTTTCAATCAAACAAATATTTCAATTATTTCCGTGTTTGTATTTCGAAAGTAAAAAGAATACAAAGTAAAAGAAATACAAATGGTAGTAAATTTATTCCAACTGAATTCTTGATCAATTTTCGATTTCGATGAACCGACTCTTACTAAAATTAGATATGGACCGTGAGGAAGAGTTGCACTTTTTTTATTTTACTTTTTTGTTTCCCTTTATTCAAAGAGAAAATAGTTCTGTTATTACATTACGTAGATACACATTTTCTATCGGAAACAACACAGACATAGTAGTTCTCTAACGAGATACTACACAGACTAAAATATTGTCTTGGGCGAGTCACATATTGCGCACTTCCCGTTTGTTTTAATATTTTGGAAATTTTATTTATGTTGTACTTGTTTTATTGAACTCACTGTTCAAACGTTAAAAGAGGTTTACTAATCCTTCCCCCCCCCCCTTTTTTTTTTGAAATCCGAAGAAGTTTCCATAGATCATATGTCAACTGATCGATCAATGACTTCTTCGTCGGAATGCTAATAAAAAGATTACTTTATTTTCTTTTATTATACCCATCGAAGAGGCCCTTGATTCTTTTGATGGGATTCATATTGAAAATAATCAGCAATCCAGGAATTAGAATCGTACGAGTCGCTTTTCAATTATTTCAAATTGATTGAAATCAACACAAATTAAATACAAGACAGATGGATAAAGCAAAGAAATAGAATTGGGGGGGCACTATATACATTATATTATATATAATATGTAATTGATATCGATATATACCAATATATAGGAATATGACGATACTATTGTAGATTGATCTCTATTAAATTAACCCGGATTACAATACACCTTATATACACTACAATAACAATAGTAGATAGTATGGTAGAAAGATTCAGATATTTCTTTCTACCATACTATCGTATTTCATAGAATACGGCTAATTCTAGTCTGCCCATTTCATTTAAGACG